AAGATTCTATAAAAGCAATGATAAATAGATACTAATAGAGCAAAAAAAGAAGGAAATAAAAAAAACATAGTATAGAAAAGATATCCAAAATTATATAGAAATCACTATCCTACCCTTAATTTTTATTTCCTTAATTTAATTGAATTTCGTTTGATTAGGGCAAAGTTCCTTAAAAACCTCTGCCTTTTTTAAAATATCCTGAACAGTTCCTGTAGGCTGAGCGCCTTTTTCAAGGAAATAGAGAATAGCGGGAACGTTTAAATAAGTTTGATTCTTGATCGGATCATAAAAACCCACTTTCCGAAGATCTCTTCCTTCTCTTCGGGATCGAACATCAATTGCAACGATTCGATAGACGGCTCATCGGGATAGATGTAGATGAAAAAGAACCCCCCCCTAGAACCGTATAGGAAGTTTTCTCCTCGTACGGCTCGAGAAAAAATGATTTGAAGTTTTGTCTATGGATAAAATTATAATAAATAGTAAAGGAATCCGTAAAAGAAATTAGCCTATAATTTAACTCATAGTCATTTTTATTTAACTTCCTTCCTGAAAACTAAAAAATCATTTGTACTCATAACTCAAGTTCAATAATTATCAAATATATTGTCAAATATATTAAATAAAATTAAGATATTTTTTTATTGAGTGGTCTTTAACCCCCCTTTTGTCTCGTTGAAAATCTATTTGGATTCTTTATTCGGATCTGTGAGACAATTGAAGCGGTGTTTCCTTGTTCTGGGATCCTTTATCTTTGTTTTAAATCATTGGGTTTAGACATTACTTCGGTGCTTCTTAATCCTTTCAAAATGGTAGCAACATACCCCTTTTGTGATTTCTTTCTAGAATCATACCGACGGTTGATTCGTGCGCGATACACCGTGGATCGAAAAAGTTTTGCGGTTCCAACAATTTTTTTGAATTGAAAATTTGCTCGAATCGGATCCTTTCTATTTCTATATCGAAGATATACTTACGAAGTTGTTCCAATTTATTCATTGGCATTAACCCTAGATCGTTGCCCCTGAGAAATTAATCAATACTTTCTGCTCGAGCTCCATCATGAACTATTTACATTACAACCCAATAAAAAAAGAAGGGTTCTAGTAGAATAGAACAAACGACGTCGAGCCAAGAGCACCTTCATTCCTATATAAAAGAAAATGGTGGATGTAAGAATAAAAATCCACACCGGATCGTGTCCTTCAAGTCGCACGTTGCTTTCTACCACATCGTTTTAAACGAAGTTTTACCATAACATTCCTCTAATTTGGAACCAGTATGGAATTGATTCAATTATGGAATCATGAATAGTCATTGGTTCAGTCGGTACAGAGACATAGTCATTTATCTTTTTTCTTAGCTACATAGATAATAAATATTTTTTCTGAAGAAATCTTAGCAAGACCCGGGCTTTTTTTGTATGAACGGAAATTTTTTCTATAAATCTATATCTCAAAAAAATATCTAACAGAAATATCCAGAAATCTAAATATAGAAATAACATAACTAACAGAAATAACACGAATAAATAAATTCTATTTAACTCTGCCTGTTCAAGTGACTCAATAAGATAGACTGGCCCATTTCCAACTTCTCAAAGATTCAACCCATAAGGAATCATTACAAATCTTGATAATTGAAAAAGTTTCCTACTTCGACATCATTATTTGAGTCAAGTTTTACTTTTACAGTAAAGCCTACATTTGATTATCATATATCATAAGAAATAAAAATCTCTGTTTCTTTTCGAATAAAATTGTCAATGATTTAAATTAAAGCAAATAAGCTAAATAGATCGAACAATAAAAAGAAATATCATTGTTAAATATTTAAATTTGAATATTTTAGGGATGCAAATTTTTTTTCACAAAAATAGAAAGACTATTGTCACTGAAATAGGATAACAATACATACCCATAGACTAAGCACTTCCTCGTTTTATATGTATTTTCATATTTTGTTTAACCTGAGGTTAAGTAATCTTTCTGCAACTGTGATCTATGCCCCATCTTATCTTTATCTGGATAAAAGGATTCAGTTACATTTGCATGTCATTTGAACTCAATTTAGTTCAGTTTGTAAAAAACTGAGATATGATTCCGAAAAGAATCATTCAAAATCAAAAAAGAAAGAAGAATAATATTCTATCCAATATTAGACCTTGAAACAGAACCTTGTTGAACAAAAAAGATGTATTCGGATACAATGGATATGCTCTGGGACGGAAGGATTCGAACCTCCGAATAGCGGGACCAAAACCCGTTGCCTTACCACTTGGCTACGCCCCATTTATATTTTTATTGGACACTAATACTAATAAAGAATAATATTGGTATTAAGTGTTCGTCAATTCCAGCCCAACTATCTATAGAAAATCTTTCTTCTTTATAGAATATATTATAGATTCGTGCTAGGATTTTGACATATGTATATCTAGAATTCAACTGAATTTATTGATCATTACATACAATTCAATTAAGATATTGTATGAAAGTATGATTTCTTCTATTCTCCTTTGAGAATTGGAGGATTTTTGATTGAGCGGAAAAAGAAGAAGTTTTTTGTCTACCTTACTTTCTTCATTTTTCCTTATATAAATAACTCAATCAAAATGCAATTATCTCGACGAACAAAATGTCTGTTATGCTTAATATCTTTAGTTTGATCTGTCTTAATTCTGCCCTTTATCCGAGTAGTCTTTTCTTCGCCAAATTGCCCGAAGCCTATGCTTTTTTGAATCCAATCGTAGATGTTATGCCAGTCATACCCCTGTTCTTTTTTCTTTTAGCCTTTGTTTGGCAAGCTGCTGTAAGTTTTCGATAAGATCTTGAATACTATCCTAGAAAATTCATGATTTATTCGAGAAAAATTATAACAATTGATAAGATCAAATAAGTCTGGGAGTATGAACCTTCAATTCAAACATTGAAATTCTTGGCTAGCCGCAATAAATTCGGCTCGCCCCATTTCCCGATTCAAATCCTTTTTCCGGCGAAAGACCTTATTAGGTTGGGGTCCCTTAGAATATCTAATTGTGGGTATGAAAGTGATTTGTGATAATCAAAGACTCTTATTACAAATTTAAACTTCAGTTGAATTTCTGAACATTCTTTTCTATTTCTAGAATTCATTTCTTGGTGTCAAAATAGGATATGTGATATAAAAATGGAGGATCTATTATCTTTTCTCGTTTTTCTTTTTCAAAAAATGATCTTGGAGGTTGTGTAATGCTTACTCTCAAACTTTTCGTTTACACAGTAGTAATATTTTTTGTTTCTCTCTTCATCTTTGGATTCCTATCCAATGATCCAGGACGTAATCCTGGACGTGAAGAATAAAATAAAAATTTCGTTTTTCTTGCTTGATTTACAATTTTCTTAAGATTTTATTTTATATATTCATATTCCATACGTTTAACTAGTAAAAAATCAAAAGGGGTTTGCGAAATTTGAAAGAAAAAAATAGAAAGTCATCAACGGAAACGGAAAGAGAGGGATTCGAACCCTCGGTACGAATAACTCGTACAACGGATTAGCAATCCGCCGCTTTCGTCCACTCAGCCATCTCTCCCAATTGAAAAAGATAATTACTATGTTACATTACACATCAAGTAAGGATTAACGAAAGTATTTCTTTCACATTCTTTATCGTTATTATATAATTAGCAATTCCATTTAGATGCTCGAAAGATCCAAATAGAAAGATAAATAAAGAAGACCTTCTTGCTTTTATTTTGTTCGAAGTGCCTTTTGGGCCTGGCCCGGTCAATACCCAGCCGGGCCTTTTTTTGTTCCAACGAATTCCATATATTTATAGGTATAGGAAACATACTCTAAAAAAGATACCCAATTTGGTATCTGTGTAAGAATTTACATTGTGGGGTTTACATATACTTATCGTTTTTGTTATAATGGAAATTGAAAGGATTAAGAATCAATTAAGTATGTTTTGTAGTTTCTTATGTCATTAGGCAAACCCAATTTGAGATTCAAATCCAAGAATCATTCAGGAATTCTCAGTCAACGAATAGTTAATGGTTCCCATTTGTCATAAATTTTGGCTTTTTTGAATGAAAATATACATTTGATTTTTCAATAGAAAAGTCAGGAGAAGTTTTTCAACATTGTATGTTTTGAGATACTATACAATCAATCGAAGGGGTGGTCAAACAAAAGGGGAAAAGGGTTTCTTTTATAATTTTGAGAAATTTAGAAAAAAAAGGATGAAATTAAAAAAGGGATGCAAGTACAATAAACTAAAGTTTAGTAATCCAACCCAGAAAATTTTCTTTTTTTGTGTATCGTTTTTTATTGTGTATCGTTTTGGCGGCATGGCCGAGTGGTAAGGCGGGGGACTGCAAATCCTTTTTCCCCAGTTCAAATCCGGGTGCCGCCTCATCAACAAACGAATCAAAATTTATTATCTGCTGATATAAATCACCCAAATTTTACCCAACATAACAGAATAAGGCGGTTGTTGATACTTGGTTGATTCTAAACATCTGTTCTGGGGATTTTGTAAAAGATTGGAAATCTTTCAATCTAAAATTCAAAGAAAGATTATATTATAATGGTCGAAGCAAGACTTCCCGATTCCCTTCTACTGCTAATGTAATGTCTACTGATTGGGTCTTGAATTTCATTGACATAGCCGGCGGCTAACTAGTTGTGGAAAGTCCTTTATGTAATCTACATATATAGACTCGCGAGAATCTCTGAGTGTTCAGGCATTCAATCACTATTAGATTGAGATTGGATGGATAATTTACTTTTTTATAGAAAAAGTGAAAAAAATTATTATTTTTTTTTTAACCCCTCGTCAAGAGTATAATATACTATCTCCCAACTGCTTCAGAGAGACAATCGGGAAAGGAAAGGGTACGGATTAGATCAAAGAGGAAATAAAAGTATGTAATAGATAGCAATTGATCTATTTGTACTTTGAAGGGCAACAAAGAATGGGCCCTTTTTTTATTAATATATGTTCCATTAGTAACCTTCCTTTGTAGCGTCATTGTGTATTTTAGTTGTGTTTAGTCTTTCCCGATTAGAAATCATATAGGAATTTTTTAGAAATGGATTTATTTGATTGGTTCATCAATAGTGTTCGGCTAGAATCCCTTTTTGACTCTGGACCATGGATTCTACTATTATTAGTTAGCAATACAATAATAGAATATTTCTATCATAAAGATAAGGGACATAATTGACATGGATATAGTAAGTCTCGCTTGGGCTGCTTTAATGGTAGTCTTTACATTTTCCCTTTCACTCGTAGTATGGGGAAGAAGTGGACTTTAGAAGGACTACTAATTTAGTTTAGGAATGAAACGGTATCAATTGTTTTATAGATCGTTCTGCAACGCATTTTTTATTTGAATTGAAATAATTTTCAAATAAAAATTTATTCATTTCGAAATTCCATTGGATTCTAGTGGAGAAATGTATTATATAACAGTAAAACAATTATTTCAGAAAGAAAGAGAATTGGGTCCTACGTTAATTCCATATATGGATTAATCACTACATATATTGAAGATAGAAGCTAATATAGTATACCTAGAAAGTAAAGTACAACTTTATACACTACTATAACACTAATAGAGATATAACACTAATAGAGAGTATGGTAAGAAAGAAATTTCTTACCATACTCTCGGATCTCATAGAATACCGCTCATTATAGCCCGTTGATTTCATTTAAGACGCAAAAAAAGGAATTCTTTTGATTTCTTCAACTATTGATAAGAACTCAGAAGTCCAGTTTCATTTCAAGTAATTAATTATTTTGACTGACTGTTTTTACGTAAATGATAAGTAGAAAAGCAGTAGGAACTAAAATGAACAGTGCAGTAGCAATAAATGCAAGAATATTTACTTCCATAATCTCAATCTCATCGTTTTTTTATTTCACAATAACTCGGGATTTAATCCCATAGAGATGATAAATCTTTCACCTGTCAATTCAATGAATGCATTACCTATCGATGATCTTGAATCGGATCAATATCATGAATAACAATATCTGAGCTATTAAATTAATTCGTCGTCGAGAATTGAATAGTATAACATACGAAGATCTTTTATCCATACCGAATCCAAGATTGGATTCCCGGACCAATCAAAAATTCCTTTATTTATCCTTCTTTTCTGTTCTTTCTTTTCTATAACCTACCTTAGGTCTTCCGTATAGAACCATCAAATGAAGTATCCTCATCCGTTTCCATTAACTACAAAACGCCAACAAAAAATACAAGCGAAGTGTAAAAAGAGAGGAATTAGGTTGTAAATTTGAATGATCCAATTTTCTTTGGAAGACAAAGAAGTATGAGAAAGAGAAGTGGCGGGAGAAAAGATGGAATATTCTATCAACTTCACTCTTTTAGTTATTTTCATTTTATTTTAGTTTAGGGTTTGTTCTTTCTTCGACAGAATCCTGAAAAAAAAGAGGGGAAACCCCTTTGGAATTAAATTATGATCTCTGTCCCTTCTTTCATTTCACATAAAATGGAGAGGTGAATTTATGTACTTATTGGATCCGTCGGGACTGACGGGGCTCGAACCCGCAACGTCCGCCTTGACAGGGCGGTGCTCTTGCCTATTGAACTACAATCCCAGGGAAATAAGAAGAGATCTAACAGAAAATTTGGATTCTTTTTTATTCTCTCTTATCAGGTATTTCTTATCAGGTATTTCTTAAGAACAAGAGGGTTCTACCATCTGATAGTAGATTGGCGAATTTTTGGGCCGAGCTGGATTTGAACCAGCGTAGACATATTGTCAACGAATTTACAGTCCGTCCCCATTAACCACTCGGGCATCGACCCAACGCCTAATTAGACGTTCCATAATCAACTTCCTTTCGTCTCCCAGGCGGACTTGACAAATACATTTCACTTTTGATAAAATCCTATTCCTATGGTCTTGGTATACCCCTAGAGGGACTTGAACCCTCGTTTTCTCCGTGAAAGAGAGAGGTCGTAACCACTGGACCATAGGGGCACCAATGGACCATAGGGGCCTATGGCCACCTTTAGGAAATAAAAAAGCACTACACAATACAAATACAATAGGGAATAAGGCCTAAGGCCACCTTAACTTAATAAAAATCAGCCGAGGGACACCTTTAGAAGATAAATAGGATATGAATCAAACCGAAAAACTCGTTAACTTTTCTGGGGGTTAATGGTAATCAAACTTTACCATTAAACATTAAACTATAAAATCTTTCAACTTTATTTCATTGGTCTTTCTCGTCTTTATCTCTCTCATTCAGAAAGAGTTTTGCATTGGATCCAAGAGACGGTACCTCTGAATCAGCAGAGCAGGAGATGCAAAAAAAAAATGATTTACCAAAGTCTGATTTGGGAATTATATTGAGCCCTAAATCATATCAAAGTCATATCAAATTATATATATATATAAATAATACTGTCAACTGTCAATTGACGACAGGAGGGCAATAAACGAAGAGAAAAGACATTAGGTATATCCGCCA